ACGCAACGATGATTTTTCTCAACAAATCATAAAGATATTGGAACACTATATTTCGTCTTTGGTGCCTGATCAGGTATAGTGGGCACCTCGCTAAGACTCATCATTCGAGCTGAGCTAGGTCAACCCGGAAGACTTATCGGGGACGACCAAATTTACAATGTGATTGTAACTGCTCACGCCTTCGTAATAATTTTTTTTATAGTTATACCAATCATAATTGGGGGATTTGGAAACTGACTTGTGCCCCTTATACTTGGGGCCCCGGATATAGCCTTTCCACGAATAAACAACATGAGATTTTGGCTTCTGCCCTTCTCATTAACTCTTCTGCTAACAAGAGGGATAGTAGAAAGAGGGGTAGGAACCGGATGAACTGTCTACCCCCCTCTTGCAGCAACAATTGCTCACGCCGGTGCTTCAGTCGATCTAGGGATCTTTTCTCTCCATCTAGCTGGGGTATCCTCTATTTTAGGAGCTGTTAATTTTATAACTACAGCAATCAATATACGAACAAGGGGTATAACCATGGACCGAATACCTTTATTTGTTTGATCAGTATTCATCACCGCCGTGCTCTTGCTCCTATCCCTACCAGTTCTAGCTGGTGCAATCACTATATTGTTAACAGATCGAAACCTAAACACAACATTTTTTGACCCTGCAGGAGGGGGAGACCCTGTTCTCTACCAACATTTATTTTGATTTTTTGGACACCCGGAAGTCTATATTCTAATCCTCCCTGCATTCGGTATAGTCTCCCACATCGTCACACAAGAGTCAGGTAAAAAAGAAGCATTTGGAACTTTAGGAATAATTTATGCTATAACAGCAATCGGAATCCTAGGCTTTTTAGTATGGGCACACCACATATTTACAGTGGGTATGGATGTCGACACTCGAGCATACTTTACATCTGCCACTATAATTATTGCCATTCCCACTGGAATTAAAATCTTCAGGTGGCTGAGAACTCTCCAGGGCTCTCAATTTTCTTATACTCCCTCTCTCCTATGAACATTAGGGTTTATTTTCCTATTCACAGTAGGTGGGCTAACAGGGGTAATTTTAGCTAATTCATCAATTGATATTATTCTTCATGATACCTATTATGTCGTTGCCCATTTTCACTACGTGCTATCCATGGGAGCTGTATTTGGCATCTTTGGGGGAATCGTTCATTGATTCCCTCTGTTTACCGGCTATTCACTTAAACCAACATGGCTTAAACCTCATTTTTTTACTATATTTTTAGGAGTTAATATAACCTTTTTCCCCCAACACTTTCTAGGGCTGAACGGAATGCCCCGTCGATACTCAGATTATCCTGACGCCTATACACCATGAAATATTGTTTCGTCCATCGGCTCTCTAATTTCTTTAGTCGCAGTCTTTTGATTTATAATCATTGTCTGAGAGGCCTTTATATCAAAACGACAAATCACCTCACCTTATTTCCTACCACCTTCAATCGAGTGACAACACCCCTATCCGCCGGCGGATCATAGTTATTTAGAAATCCCGATAATCTCTAATTATCTAAAATGACAGATAGATGTATAGGATTTAAGCTCCTACCAGGAAGAATTCTCTTCTTTTAGAAATGCCAACATGAGGATCCTTGGGACTACAAGACAGAGCCTCCCCCCTAATAGAACAACTTACCTATTTTCACGATCATACTATATTTATTTTAATCCTCATCACCACCTTAGTGGGTTATATTTTAATCAACTCTGCTTCCAATTTGTTTATTAATCGATTCCTTCTTGAAAACCAAGAAATCGAAATCATTTGAACAATCCTACCTGCTATCATCCTGATTTTTATTGCCCTACCCTCTCTACGTCTTCTATACTTGCTGGATGAAACAAATAATTCAAATGTTACAATTAAAACCATCGGGCACCAATGATATTGGTCATACGAGTACTCAGATTTCTTAAATATCGAATTTGACTCCTACATACTACCGTATGATGCGGATGCGCCTTCTAACTTCCGCCTCCTAGATGTAGATAATCGGGTCGTTATTCCCCTCAACACTCAAATTCGCCTGATTATCTCAGCGGCCGATGTTATTCACTCCTGAGCTATTCCAGCACTTGGGGTAAAAGCAGATGCTATTCCGGGACGGTTGAATCAAATTAGCTTTTTAATCAATCGACCGGGTTTGTTTTACGGGCAATGCTCAGAAATCTGCGGGGCCAATCATAGATTTATACCAATTCTAATTGAAAGGGTCTCGGTAGATTCCTTTCTAGGTTGAATTTCCAATAACTCAAACACATCCTAATTTCTAATTTAAACAAACTTTAGATAACTTTTCAAGTGTAGGTCTTTTAAACCTAAAAAAGTATTTAATACTTCTAAAGGAATAAAAATTAGTTAATTAATAACGTTAGTTTGTCAGGCTAAAATAATCATACGATATTTTTATATGCCCCAAATGAGACCTCTACTCTGATTAAATTTATTTCTCATATTCATCTTAAGATACACTCTATTCTTAACCTTAAATTATTTTTCAAAACCCCCAATCAAAAACAGAGAAGAGTCACCCGTGGTAACTCTCCCCGAAAAAACTTGAAAATGATAACTAGACTATTCTCAATTTTTGAACCCTCTTCAAGGTTACTCTCCCTGAACCTAAACTGACTATCAACATTCCTTGGATTCTTATTTATTCCTATCTTCTATTGAACAGCACCCTCACGGTGAGTGCTTCTCTGATCTAAAATTATCTACACACTTCACACCGAATTTAAAACAATTCTTGGTACAACCAACGCAGGCCTATCCTTACTGTTTGTTTCACTTTTCAGGCTAATCCTCTTTAACAATGCCCTAGGCCTGCTTCCCTATATTTTCACCAGGTCCAGACATCTAGCTATAACCCTAACCTTGGCACTCCCGCTATGGCTATCCTTCATTTTATTTGGCTGATTTAATCACACTCAGCACATACTAGCACACCTAGTGCCCCAAGGGACTCCCGGCATCCTTATGCCTTTCATAGTTCTCATCGAGACTATTAGAAACATTATCCGACCGGGAACATTAGCTATCCGCCTGGCTGCTAATATAATCGCAGGACACCTATTACTTACTCTCCTGGGAAATATAGGACCCCTTTTGCCAATAAAATTATTAACTTTTCTAATCGTAGCCCAAATCCTGCTCCTAATATTAGAGTCTGCCGTTGCAATTATCCAGTCCTATGTTTTTGCAATCCTTAGTACACTCTATGCAAGTGAAGTAAATTAACTAATGTCATCACACAGCCACCACGCTTACCACTTAGTGGATATGAGGCCATGACCTCTAACGGGCTCAATTAGAGCTATACTTCTTACTTCAGGGTTAATTAAATGATTCCATCAATTTAACCCTGATCTCCTCCTATTTAGATTTATCCCTATTATTCTAACCATAATTCAGTGATGACGAGATGTTACCCGAGAAGGTACCTATCAAGGTCTCCACACCAAAATTGTAACTAAGGGGCTGCGATGGGGAATAATTTTATTTATTGTCTCAGAAATTTTATTTTTCTTTTCTTTTTTTTGGGCCTTCTTTCATAGGAGTCTAGCTCCTACCATTGAAATCGGTATATTTTGACCCCCCGAAGGCATCCAACCCTTCAACCCCTTTCAAATCCCCTTACTCAATACAACCATCCTACTTTCATCAGGAGCCACAGTAACATGGGCCCATCATGCAATTATAAACTCTAACCACTCGGAAGCAATTCAAAGACTAGGAGTAACCATTATCTTAGGAGTCTACTTTACCTCACTTCAAGCATATGAGTATATGGAGTCACCGTTTTCTATCGCCGATTCTATCTACGGGACCACCTTCTTTGTAGCAACAGGGTTCCACGGCCTTCATGTAATCATTGGAACTTCATTTCTTTCAGTGTGCTTTTTCCGTCTCTATAAATGCCACTTTTCCAATAGCCACCACTTTGGGTTTGAAGCCGCTGCCTGATACTGACATTTTGTTGATGTAGTATGATTATTCCTTTACGTCTTTATTTATTGATGAGGTAGATAAATTTTTTAGTATACCCCTGTATATCTAGCTTCCAACTAGAAGGTCTAACATGTTAGAAAAATTAATCCTTATTTTGTACACAATTATCTTAACAACACTTGCCGTGACATCATTAATTATAATCCTATCCTCTATTTTATCAAAAAAAACCTTAATCGACCGAGAGAAAATATCACCGTTTGAGTGCGGGTTCGATCCTAAAGCTTCTGCGCGCTTACCGTTTTCACTACGATTTTTTCTGATTGCTGTAATTTTCTTAATTTTCGACGTAGAAATTACCTTATTGCTCCCTATCGCTTCCGTGACACCCTTTACAAGCATTTTGTCCTGAGGCCTCTCAGGACTCTACTTTCTGGCTATTCTGTTAGCGGGCCTTTACTATGAATGATATAAAGGAGCTCTCGAATGATCTGACTGGAATTGTAGTCAACCATGACATATGATTTGCATTCATAAAGTGTTTTAAACCTTTTTCAAATTAGAAAGCGAAGATTGCGTCTAGTTTCGGCCTAGATTTTGGTTGAGACCACCTCTAATTTTCCTTGATTAGAAGCCAAAAAGAGGCTTATCACTGTTAATGATAGAACTGAATTTTTTCCTATCAAAGAGAAAAATGCCAAAGAAGAAGCTTCTAACTTTATTCCTGAGCGGTTAAATTCCGTTCACTTCTCTTTTTTATAGTGTATTAAACACGTTACATTTTCGTTGTAAAACTGAAGAGTCACTCTTCTAAAAATTACTTACAGGCAAACCAACCACCATTGCAGCTTCAATGCAATATTCTAACTTTAAAATACATAAGTTACATGAAAATCAAAAATACAATAACAACCCATAAAAAAACCCCCTTTATATACACCATAACTATATTCTCCTGTCTAAGTTGCAAATATCTAGAATATGCTATGAGTCCATAAAACCTACCCTCACCCCCGAAATATTCAGACCACCCCTTATCCCCCACTTTCGAGAAAAGGTCTCCCCTGCGTAGTCTTCAGTTACTCAATCCCGACGTAGATAAAATAGGCATAAACCACATCGAGCCCATAAATACGACATAATAATATAATGCCATAGTCTTTAAACTCGATCTCGCTCTAACTATATTGACAATATAGCCCATAAGGGCTCCCGCAATCCTTACTAGTAGTGTTAAAATTTTTAAAAAAAATCTCAAACAGATTATATAACATTCAGGAAACACCACCCAAGCTAAAATAGAACCCCCTATCACCGCCCCCACTCTTAATACTAGAATCCCACCTATTATTATACCGTATCTCTCTCTAATGAATATTATAGAACTTATATTAGGGATACAACTTAAACTATAATAAACCAACCGAAATGTATAACATACTGTTAGACCTGTAGACAGGACATATAAAAAAAAAATCGAAAAATTTACCCTCCTTATAAATACTACCTCTAAAATCAAATCTTTTGAATAAAATCCCGCTAAAAAGGGTATTCCGCATAAAGCTAAATTAGCTAAATTTATACAAACCCTAGTTAAAGGCATGCATAACACCAGCCTTCCTATATTTCGAATATCTTGGTACTCTTTCACCCCGTGAATGATTACACCTGCGCATATAAACAATAAGGCCTTGAACAAAGCATGAGTTAATAAATGGAAAAAAGCTAAATCGGGGAATCCTAAGGCTAAAATTCCCATTATAACCCCTAACTGTCTCAAAGTTGATAAGGCAATAATTTTTTTCAAATCGAATTCAAAATTTGCACCTAAGCCTGCTATAAACATTGTTAAACAAGAAACAATTAATAAAAAAGTTTGAACAAATGAGCCTTCCAAAGCCCTACTAAATCGAATCAAAATATAAACCCCAGCCGTTACTAAAGTTGAAGAGTGCACCAGGGCTGAAACAGGAGTGGGGGCGGCCATGGCTGCAGGCAATCACGCTGAAAATGGGATTTGGGCTCTTTTAGTTATAGCAGCCACACACACAAAAATCTTTAATAACAAGAAATCCTCCCCCAAATGTTCCCTATAAAAAATAAAATTTCAACCCCCTAATATGAACAGAACAGAAATCCTCAATAAAATCCCCACATCCCCAACACGATTTGACAAAATAGTCAATATACCAGCATTAGCAGATTTTTCATTTTGATAATAAATAACCAAAACATAAGAAATCAAACCCAAACCATCTCACCCTAAAAGAATCCTGATTAAATTAGGCCTCACAATAAGAGCACTTATAGATAAAACGAAAGCAAAAACTATGTATATAAACCGGCTGTACCTTTTATCACCATCCATATAATCACCTCTATAATATATAACCATAGAAGAAATGAACAAAACCACACCCAAAAACAAAGTACTAATTCAGTCACAAACTAAAGTTGCTACAACAGAAGATGAGCTCAAAGAAAAAATTTCCCATTCAATTACATACGCCAAACCAAAATTTAAACTGACCAAACTAACCCTAATAAAAATCAGAGAAAAAAATAGTAAAAACACCAGCCTCACTGTATGAAAATATACACCTCACAACATGATTTAAAATAAAATTCTATATCTTTGGTACCACAAACCAAAATTTTCTGACTTAAACTATCTAAATCCTTAAGTTTTAATAGTTTAAATAAAAATATTGGTTTTGTAAACCAAAGATGAGCTTCTCTCTTAAAACTTTATACGAATAATATCTTATATTTCATAATTCCCTCAGTTATCAGAATAGCCATTCTATTCGCAACATTAAGGCACCCGCTTTCCATGGGCTTGACACTTCTAGTACAAACAATTCTAGTCTGTATTCTATCGGGGCTTTTCAACCCGTCGTTCTGATTTTCATATGTCCTGTTTCTCATCTTTTTGGGGGGAATGTTAATCCTTTTTATCTATGTATCTTCCCTCGCATCCAATGAGCCTTTCAAAATACGTCTAAGGTCTGGCCTAATAGTATCCCTCTCTGCTAGCTCTGCTGTTTTTTTGGTTTTTTTAGACCCTATATTACTTACCTCTAAATTTTTCAACTCATCCATATTTCTGCTCCTAAGAAATAAGATTAATCCCGTCTACTTATCAACTTCAACCATTTATTCAAACCCCTCCACCCTACTAACTATCTTCATAATTTCATACCTCCTCCTGACCTTAATTGTTGTAGTTAAAATTATTAACATCTCTTCTAGACCCTTGCGACCCTCTAACCTTAAATCAGTTTAACCAGAAAATAGTTTAAAAAATATTAATTTTGGAAATTAAAGACAAAGCTTCGCCTTTTTTTCTGAATACCCATGTTCCCGGCCCTTACAAACTAAAAATTTATTTCTTTACCTTTTAAAACTTTTTCAATTATTTAATCCTTTCGTACTAAAATAACTCTCTTTTCCCTAGAAGATAGAAACCAACCTGGCTCACGCCGGTCTGAACTCAAATCATGTAAAAATTTAAAGGTCGAACAGACCTTCTTTTGTAGCTGCTGCACCACAAAGAAATTTTAATTCAACATCGAGGTCGCAAACTCTCTTATCGATAAGAACTCTCAAAAAAAATTACGCTGTTATCCCTAAAGTAATTTACTCTTTAATCCTAAAAAAGGATCATAAACTCAAATATTTTTGATTAAAACAAAGAAACAGTTAGATAACTTATATCCCAATCGCCCCAACTAAACACTTCCCTAATGGCAAATTTTATAAACCTAAACCACCTTTAATTAGTTTAATGTACAAACTTTATAGGGTCTTATCGTCCCCCTAGCCCATTTAAGCCTTCTCACTTAAAAGTTAAATTCAATTTTCAAAACTAAGACAGCTAATTTCTCGTCCAACCATTCATTCCAGCCTCCAATTAAAAGACTAGTGATTATGCTACCTTCGCACGGTCATGATACCGCGGCCGTTAAATCCTCAGTGGGCAGGCCAGACCTTATATACCTATCATACAGACATGTTTTTGATAAACAGGCGGAAATATCTTTTGCCGAATTCCTTAATCTCGTCACTTTTTTAAAATAAATTTATTATCCCCTCCAATAAAAATTACATAAACAATATAATATACTAATATATTCATTATAAACTGTTTAATTCAATTTTAAACCCCTTTCCTCTACTACCCTAAAAAACAAATATAAATATTTTCAACACCTACCTCAGGTGTAACCCCCTGGATACATGGCTACTTCTAAGCCTAGTTCAATACCCCTTAACTCATCCGTCTCTGTAGCTAAAATTTTTTGTATAAAGAGCTCTACCCCTCTATTCCTATGCTTTATCCCTACCTTCAACATAAAGAAAAAATTAAATTTTTTTCGAGGAAAACCAGATACCTTAAGGCCCGATTAATATTTCACTACTAAAATAAAGTTACAAATCTTTTTGCTACAAAAACTTGCCCCCAAACTTAGCTCTCCTTATTTCGGGAAATATAAATGTAATTACTTAATATAAAATATCCCTAATACACAAGGTACTAAATCGCATTTATACTTATAACTTAATTTCCTTACTCTCTCAATTTTCCATCACAGTACTATTCCCTATCGCCACCAAACTATTTCTCTCATATACTAACAACCACCAAATATTTTTCTGACTACAAACTCGCAAGCAAGTTATATTAACAACCAAAATAAGTTGACTACCAACAAACCTTTTCAACGTAAGTGAAACGCTAGAGTTTTAGCTTTATCTTGTTGTAGACAAAGATACTGACAGTAAAAAAAACATTTTTAGTCTTCCATATTTTAGCCCCAAAGAATTTAATATATTTCTACATAACTATATGCCATATAGTTTAGCCATGATTAACTATTCTAGCTAATTCTAGAGATCCTACTCCCATTTCCTTATATTTATATATATATACATTTCTAGAAATGTATAGAATTTCCGTGGAGGCTGTATCTACAAATAAGATTATCATCTACGAGTTCAGATATAACACTCTCAGTGTATCTTACTGGTATGTTACTATAAAACAAAGCTTCTTCTTATCATACCCCTGACATTCTATTAGAAATATCTCCCCTTAAATGTACCTGATCTACAGGGAGCATCTAATCTCTAAAAAGTAGAACCCCCACTTTCTTGAGGAAAGGGTTCAACTTTAATAGAGATTAGTTTCCTATACTTGTGCTCAATGTTATTATGCTAGCCGGTAAACATAAGTCTACTTGAAGTTATATTACTTCAATATTTGCTTAATTGAAAAATAGACATGTATATATACCCCCCCTTTTTAGGAATTTTTATTTTACACCATTTAAAATTAAAATTTTATGTTTCAATAAACTTTTAAAGAATTTAACTTATACCGGGTATAACACACCAAGTGTTTACTTCCTTATTTGTAGGTAAATTCCCTCGAAGCTAACCCATATGCTCCCTGTAAATATACATATTGGAATTACACCAATTCCTAAAAGATCAAAACTTTTTATGCGCTGTACACTTTTGTATACCCCAAAAGATAAGCTAAGTAAGCTAATGGGCTCATACCTCATCTATGAGAGGAAATCTCTCTCTTTTTAATGCCATTCTCTCCTCATAAGATTTCATTTCTCCTTGCACTAATTTCAGGAGCGCTGCTCTCGATTTCTTCCTCCTCATGATTTACCGCCTGGATTGGGCTTGAACTCAATCTCATATCTTTTATCCCCCTAATATCATCAAAAAAAAATCAATTACCCACCGAAGCATCCTTAAAATACTTTCTAATCCAAGCACTTGGCTCAGCAATTATCATCCTATCTTCTACACTTACACTCCTTCACCCCAAACTAGCTCTCTTGTCAATTTCTCTAGCCCTGCTACTAAAATTAGGGGCTGCGCCTTTCCACTCTTGGTTTCCCCAAGTTATAGAAGGTCTCAATTGACCGCAAGCAATTATTTTAATAACCATCCAAAAATTAGCACCAATATTTCTAATCTCCTACCTCTCAATAAGACTTTATACTTATTCATCTATTTTTTTAGCAGCTATTACCTCTGCTAGAGTGGGGGCGCTAGGTGGTATTAACCAAACATCCCTACGAAAAATTCTATCTTATTCGTCCATCAACCATATATCCTGGATATTAATCGCCATATTAATTAATGAGACCTCATGGATAGTTTATTTTTTCCTGTACGCCTTAATTGCAACCTCGGTTGCGCTCTACTTTTCATCCACCCAGTCTTATTTTTTTGCCCACTTAATTAACTCCAATACAACGCCACATTCCAAAATCATCTCGATTTTAAGACTCTACTCGCTAGGAGGTATACCTCCCTTCTCAGGTTTTATTCCCAAATGAATTATCGTCCAAGAAATAATTACTGCCTCGTTTTTTTTAGCCTTACTAATTCTCTTAGCTTCCTCTTTAGTAACACTTTATTTTTATATTCGATTGACTCTTTCCTCCATTTCGGTCTCATGCCCCCAAAGAAAATGAAATCTGGTCTCGTTTTACCCCCCAATTTCAATTTCGTCACCCGTCAGATCAATAGTAAATTTATTCGGGCTCCTGATCCCTTCAGCGCTCCTAATAATTTAAAGATTTTAAGTTAATTTAAACTAACATCCTTCAAAGCTGTTAAAAAAAGTCGAATCTTTTAAATCTTGACCCCTGCTAATAAGAAAACTTTTCGTCCCTATTTAGATTTACAATCTAACGCCTATACCTCAGCCACCTTATTTTACAAATTAGATAAAACCAAAACCCTCTTTATAAAAAGCATATTCAAAGGAATCCTATGTAGTATCAAAATAAAATACTCACCTACCTTACCGGAACAACAAGAATAAAAAGAACTGGCAAATAAACCGTGTTGACTTAAAGAATATATATATAATGTATAAGAGGCACTGAAAAAAGATAAGGTACCAACCCCAAATATAATTAATTTTCTCCATCTCACCACCCTGATAATCAAGCTAATCTCACCTATTAAATTTAATGTCGGGGGCGCCGCTATATTTCCCACAACTAATACAAACCACCACAATCCTATACTAGGTATAAAACTCAATAACCCCTTTCTAATCATTAAACTTCGGCTACCCAGCCGCTCATAAGCCATATTTGCTAAACAAAACAGTCCTGAGGAGCACAGACCGTGTCCAATTATCACCACTAAAGCCCCGTTTAAACCTCATCTTCTTATAGAAACTAATCCCCCTAATACCAATCCTATATGGGCTACTGAAGAATAAGCAATCAAAGATTTTATATCAACCTGACGGAGACACATTAAACTAATAATCACCCCGCCTAAAACTCCTAATCTTATTCACACCCAAGAAAATATTTTATTAATTTCAGAAAATACCCTTAAAACTCGGATTAACCCATACCCCCCCAACTTTAATAGCACCCCCGCCAAAATTATTGACCCTGAAACAGGAGCTTCAACGTGTGCCTTTGGCAATCATAAATGAAACAAAAATAAGGGCAACTTTACTATGAATGCAAATACAGTACAAAAATACCATAAAATATTAACGGAGAGGCTCCCTGTCGAGCTTACTAACAAATTTATATTTAAACTTCCGGCCGAACTATATAATCTCAACAAAGACACCAACAAGGGGAGTGAAGCAAATAAAGTATAAAATAATATATACACCCCAGCTTGAATACGCTCGGGCTGGTAGCCCCAGCCCAAAATTAATACAAGTATTGGGATTAACGACCTTTCAAAACTAATATAAAATATCAAATAATTTACTGACCTAAAAGTCAAAACTAAAACTACTAACAGAACTAAATTCACCAACAAAAATCCGGTGGGGAAATTTCCAGCTTTTTTAACCCCCGAACTCCTGTAAACTATTAACATTACAATTCAAACCCTCAACCCAATCAAAATATAACTTAAATAATCAACCCCTATTATATAACCCAAACAAAAAAAATAAAAATCATGCCCCGTCATCAACAATGTTATAAAACACATCACCAACAAACCTACCTGGATCAAACTTCAATTCATTACGAATCTTATTAATACTATATTTAGCATTAAAAACTTTAACATATCAAGATACCAAATCTTCTAAAATAATCATTACCGTGTGAACGAACAACAGAAACCAGTAAAGACAGACCCAAAGCACCCTCGCAGGCAGCTATAACCAAAAAAAATATTACAAATACGCCCTCAAGACCAATTCCAGTTATGTTTACCCTCAACATCCCAAAAATACTCAATATCACAAATTCCAAACCTAACAAAACATTAAGCAAATGCTTATGATTAGAAATAAATGCCCCTAAACCACAAATCGCTACAACTATAAAACTAATAACTCTTACCCTGCGTAACATTATTACCCGTAATAATTTATAAACAAAACTCCCAGTATAAACACCGCCAATAAATGACTTCACCTTTACGAAAATCACATCCACTATTTAAACTAGCCAACTCAGCTTTCATTGATATACCCATTCCAAGGAATATTTCAATCTTATGGAACTTTGGGTCACTACTAGGATTATGTTTAATTGTTCAAATCGCTACAGGGGTCTTTTTATCCATTCATTTTTCCTCTCATATCGACTTAGCTTTTTCGAATGTAGCACATATTTGCCGGGATGTTAATTATGGGTGACTGTTTCGAACAGCCCATGCCAATGGGGCTTCATTCTTCTTTATCTGCATCTATTCCCATATTGGCCGAGGAATCTACTATGAATCCTACACTATACTACATGCCTGAATAATTGGGGTATTAATCCTATTTCTCACCATAGCCTCAGCTTTCCTCGGTTATGTTTTACCTTGGGGCCAAATATCATTTTGAGGTGCCACAGTAATTACAAACTTGTTTTCAGCCATCCCTTATATTGGTACAGATTTAGTTCAATGAATTTGAGGTGGTTTCGCAGTTGACAATGCAACCCTGACGCGATTTTTTACTTTCCATTTCCTGCTACCCTTTTTAATTGCGGCAGCGACTCTTATCCACATTCTTTTTATCCACCACTCAGGGGCTAATAACCCACTCGGGTTGGCCTCCTCAATAGATAAGGTTCCGTTTCACCCATATTTTACATTTAAAGACATTGTAGGGTTTCTAATTATATTCTTCTTGCTAATCCTCTTGACCCTTCTCGAACCTTATTTTCTAGGAGACCCTGATAACTTCATACCGGCCAATCCCCTAGTAACTCCCGTGCACATCCAACCAGAATGATATTTTTTGTTTGCGTACGCAATTCTACGATCAATTCCTAACAAACTAGGCGGGGTTATCGCCCTAGTTCTCTCTGTGGGGATTTTGTTTATTCTACCTTTCACCTCAGTGTCAAAATTTAAAAGTTTAGCTTTTTACCCACTAAATCAAATATTATTTTGATTTCTTGTTTCCGTAATTCTACTTTTAACATGAATTGGCGCCCGACCCGTTGAGGACCCTTACATTTTTACAGGACAAACTCTTACTGTCCTCTATTTTTCCTACTACATACTTAACCCTATGATTTCCCTCTTGACAGATATTATTCTGAAATGGGTGTTTAGTTTATTTAAAACAAATGTTTTGAAAGCATTTAAAGGAAGTAGTTTCCAACTCCCGGCTAACTTTTTTAATTTTAAATTAAAATTGACTTCAATCCTATAAAAAAAACTAGAAAATTTAGAGATAAGGGAAGGAATCTCTTTCAAGCCATATATATTAATTTATCGTACCGTAAGCGGGGAAGGGTTCCCCGGGTTCAGATAAATAAAAACCTAGTTGTCACCAACTTCATATAAAATATTAACCTGAGAGTGTCACCCCCCAAAAACAATAAAGTCGACACCCCCCTCATAAATAAAATCCTAACATATTCGGCTATAAAAATTAGTACAAAGCCGCCCCTTCTATATTCCGTGTTAAATCCAGATACTAACTCCGACTCACCTTCAGCGAAATCAAAAGGAGTTCGATTTATCTCCGCCAGGCAAGAACCTAATCAAACTATGGAGAGAGGGATTGTCAACCAAAAAAATCATATATCCTCCTGATATATTTCGAAGGCCCCAAACCTAAATCTACCCGTCAAAAAAATATAAGATAGTAAAATTAAAGCCAACCTAACCTCATAAGAGATTGTTTGAGCCACTGCTCGAAGACTACCTAACAAAGAGTACTTACAGTTAGAAGACCACCCAGCCCCTATTAAAGGATACACCCCCAATCTTAAACAACACAAAAAAAACAATACACTTGTATCAAAACTGATCAACCCCACTTCATAAGGTATTACACCTCATAAAATTAAAGCAATAAATAAACTAAAAACAGGAGATAAATAATAAGGCAAAAAATTTGATATTATAGGTATGCTTTGTTCCTTAACAAACAATTTTACAGCATCAGAAAAAGGCTGTAGAAGCCCCAAAATACCTAATTTATTAGGGCCCTTTCGAATCTGGATATACCCTAAAATCTTCCGCTCGAGAAGGGTCACAAATGCGACACCCACCAAAACACAAACCATTAGCATTAAATACCTCACGACCATAATAATCATAATAACCACGGCTATCTTTACTTATAGATACTCCTATATAATTAGATTCTAAATCTAACGCATATTTTTCTGCCAAAGTAAAATAATTCTAGGTACACTTTCCAGTACACCTACTATGTTACGACTTATTCCACCTTAAATGGAAGCGACGGGCGATATGTACATATTCTAGTTCTCATATCATGTTAACTTGTTAAAATTCACATTACAATTAAATCCTCCTTCATGCTAGTTATTCAACTAACAATACGTTTAAATAAATTTTATTGTAACCCATTTCTTCTTACCTATGAGCTGCACCTTGATCTAATATATTTAACTCCTTGCGCCCCAATAACTTTCTCAACAAAGGTTATCTAATAATGACGGTATACAAACTGAAAGCAAAAGTAAGTAAGATTCTTCGTGTAGTATCATTTATAGAACAGGTTCCTCTAACAAGACTAAAATACCGCCAAATCCTTTGAATTTAAAGCCTATAACTACTAATATTCAAGTCAATTTATTACTTTTAAGTATAGCAGGGTATCTAATCCTGTTTTATCCCTCAAATTTTCGAGCTTCTTCTAATTTAAATCCTAATCTAGATTTATTTTAACAAACTAATTCCACCTACTATTAAATCAAATCCCCAATTACTTTTTAAACATCTGTATTAACTCCTACCAAAATATCTTTATTTGACTTTAAAGTCTAACCGCGACTGCTGGCACAAAATTTAATCAAATCTCTTTAAATTCACTAAATCAAACCTTAATTTAATCATTAAACTCCCACACTGCGATTTTATTCGTTACATGTTACCGAGCCCTAATATAAATACCTTAAACATCTATACCTTAATCCTACCAAAATATGCATGTGTAAATAATTTTAAAACAAAAACTTAAGCAAGAATCAAACTTTTAAGTTAAAAATTATAAACTCCCCACACACACTTAAATTCCTTGCATAAAATTTACCAAGAATATTATATGAACACCAGGCTAAACATTAAAGTGTGGTGCCTGATTAAAGGATAGTTTTGATAGAACTAATCATGTAGAACCTACCCACACTAATTAACTTAAGCTTTAGTAATCATATACATCTTCAAATTTGCAATTTGACGTCTTTTTTCCACTATAAAGCC